TTGCGATGATTATTTTCAACAAACCATAAAGATATTGGAACAATATATTTAATTCTTGGAGTCTGGTCTTCTATGATAGGTACAGCTTTAAGAATACTAATTCGTGCTGAGTTAGGCCAGCCAGGATCTCTTATTGGAGATGACCAAACTTATAATATTATTGTTACATCCCATGCTTTCATTATAATTTTTTTTATAGTGATACCTATTATAATTGGGGGGTTCGGGAATTGATTAGTTCCCTTAATACTAGGGGCACCAGATATAGCTTTTCCACGTCTAAACAATTTAAGTTTTTGACTTCTACCTCCTTCCTTAATTTTACTATTAACTTCCTCTATAGTAGAAATAGGGGTAGGAACAGGATGAACTATTTATCCTCCTCTTGCTAGAGGAGAATTCCATCCTGGAGCTTCAGTAGATTTAACTATTTTTTCACTTCATTTAGCTGGAGCCTCATCAATTTTGGGGGCTATTAATTTCATTACAACTATCATTAATATACGGCAAAGAGGAATGTTGATAGAACGAGTTCCTCTATTCGTATGATCAGTTTTAATCACAGCAACACTTCTACTCTTATCTCTTCCAGTTTTAGCTGGGGCTATTACTATACTACTAACAGATCGAAATTTTAATACTTCCTTCTTTGATCCCGCGGGTGGAGGAGATCCTATTCTATTTCAACACTTATTTTGATTCTTTGGCCACCCTGAAGTTTATATTTTAATTCTTCCTGGATTTGGAATAATTTCTCATATTGTAAGTCACAATGCAGGGAAAAAAGAACCTTTTGGCGCTTTAGGAATAATTTATGCTATAGCTGCTATCGGACTATTAGGATTTGTAGTTTGAGCCCATCATATATTTACTGTTGGAATAGATGTTGATACACGAGCGTACTTTACAGCAGCCACTATAATTATTGCTATTCCTACAGGAATTAAAATTTTTAGTTGACTAGCAACTTTACATGGTACCCATTTAACATTAAATGCCTCTCTTTTATGATCTATTGGCTTTATTTTTTTGTTTACAATTGGGGGATTAACAGGAGTAGTTTTAGCTAATTCTTCTATTGATATTGTGCTTCATGATACTTATTATGTAGTAGCCCATTTTCATTATGTGTTATCTATAGGTGCAGTTTTCGCCATTATAGCAGGAATTATCCATTGATTCCCCTTATTTTTTAATCTTTCACTAAATCCTAAATGATTAAAAATTCACTTTTTGTCAATATTTTTAGGGGTAAACATAACTTTTTTCCCCCAACATTTTCTAGGGCTAAATGGTATACCTCGTCGATATTCGGACTATCCTGATGCTTTTACTTCATGAAATGTTATTTCTTCTTTAGGAAGAATCTTATCCTTTTTAACAATTATTATGTTTATTATAATTGTATGGGAAAGATTTACTTCCACTCGTCCAATTATTTTTTCTCAACAATTTCCTTCATCTATAGAATGATCTTACAATATTCCTCCTATTCATCATACTTTTAATCAACTTAATATAATTATTAAGTAATTTCTGCCAACATGAATAAATCTATCTTTTCAAGATAGAGCTTCTCCCTTAATAGAACAGCTATATTTTTTCCATGATCACACAATAATTATTCTTATTATAATTACAATTTTAGCGGGGTATATTTTAATAAATATTATTTTTACTCCATATTTCAATCGTTATATATTAGAAGGACAAGAATTAGAAAGATTTTGAACTTTAATCCCAGCCCTTTTATTAATTTTTATTGCTCTCCCTTCTCTCCGAACTTTATATTTAATAGATGAAAATTTATCCCCGGAGATTACATTAAAAGTATCAGGGTTCCAATGATATTGAGTTTATGAATTTTCAGATTTTAAAAAAACAGAAATTGAATCCTTTTTATCTCCCCTGAAAGACTCCTCAATTCGGTTACTAGAAGTAGATAATCCCATTCCTCTCCCCCTATTTTCTCAAATTCGTGTTATTGTATCATCCAACGACGTTATTCATTCATGGGCAGTCCCCTCTATAGGAGTAAAAGTAGATGCACTCCCAGGACGTCTGAATCAAACTTCAATTTTTACTAGCCGAGTCGGAAAATTTTCTGGGCAATGTTCTGAAATTTGCGGAGCTAACCATAGATTTATGCCAATTTCAATTGAAGTAGTTCCCCAATCAAACTTTATCTCATGACTTTTTATTTCTTCAGATAACCTAAATAAGGTATTGGCCTCTTAAGCCTAATTATAGAATTTCTTCTGAAGAGAAATTAGTTAAAATATAACATTAGATTGTCATTCTAAAATTTTTATTTCTTCATACCTCAGACGGCCCCTTTATACTGATTTATATCCCCCATTTTCATTTTAACAATTATTGTTATTCTAATTTACAATCATTATTTATATTATTTTTCACTTCTATCAAACAAGAACTATAAATCCTTTCACTCAATTTGATCATGATAATAAATTTATTCTCAATTTTTGATCCTTCTTCATCATCAAATTTATCATTAAATTGATTAGCAATAATATCTTTTTCTCTGGTTATTCCTGTCCCTTTCTTTTTTATTTATCCTATATCCAAGATATTATTAATAAAAATGGTCCGAATTCTAACAAAAGAATTTAATTTGCTAGCAAAGCCAAACAATATAGGGTCAATTTTATTTTTTATTAGAATATTCATTTTCATTTTCTCTACAAACTACATAGGACTTTATCCTTTCATTTTTACTACAAGCAGTCACATTTTAATAACCTTTTCACTTAGAATAACCATTTGAACAGCCATTATAATTACCCTTATTTTAATAAATTTTAATACTTTTATGGCTCATTTGGTTCCTCAAGGGACTCCAATACTACTATCTTTTTTCATAGTAATAATTGAGACCGTGAGAATCTTAATTCGACCTATTACTTTAGCAGTACGACTAGCCGCTAATATAATTGCAGGGCATCTTCTTATTTCCCTAGTTAGAAATATTGCATCATTCCAATTAAAAAATAGCTTAACTTCAATTATTTTACAAACAATATTAATTTTACTAGAAACTGCTGTAGCTTTAATTCAAGCATTTGTTTTTACGATTTTGTCTCTATTATATAGTATCGAATATTGCAAACACCTACCCATACTTTCCATATAGTTAATCAAAGACCATGACCTATCACTAGAGCTGCAAGAGCAATACTAATTACTAGAGGAATAATTAAATGATTCCATTTTAATTCTTACTTCATATTTTTATTAGGGATTATCCTAATATTACTAACAATATTATTATGATGACGTGATGTAGTACGGGAAGGGACTTATCAAGGGCTTCATACAGAGCTAGTCACAAAAGGGCTTCAATGAGGGATAATTCTCTTTATTATTTCTGAAATTTTATTTTTTATATCTTTTTTTTGGGCCTTTTTTCATTCTAGACTATCCCCTTGTGTAGAGCTAGGAGCCTCTTGACCTCCAAAAGGAATCTCTCCTTTTAATCCTTTTCAAGTTCCTCTTTTAAATACTGCTATTTTATTAGCGTCTGGGGTTACAGTAACATGAGCTCATCAAAATATTCTATCTAACTTAAACAAAAAAGCATTTCAAAGTCTATTATTAACATGTCTATTAGGAATTTATTTTACAATTCTTCAAATCTGAGAATACTACCAAGCTCCTTTTTCAATCTCTGACTCAATCTATGGAAGAACCTTTTTTGTAGCTACAGGCTTTCATGGTCTTCATGTAATTATTGGGTCTTCCTTTTTAACAATTTGTCTAATACGAATTAAGCTTTCCCATCTTTCATCAACTCATCACTTCGGATTTGAAGCTGCAGCATGATATTGACATTTCGTTGATGTAGTTTGGCTATTTTTATTTACCTTTATTTACTAGATGAGGTTATTATCTTTTTAGTATTCATGTACATTTGACTTCCAATCAAAAAGTAAATAAAGATATTTCTAATAATTATTTTTATTATAATTATTATATTATCAAGAATTATAATTATCATGACAATAATAATTTCAAAAAATATTTATAAATTTCAAGAAACCTTATCCCCATACGAATGTGGTTTTGATCCCTTTTCTACCCCACGAATTCCATTCTCTCTACGATTTTTTTTAATCTCAGTAATTTTCCTTATTTTTGATGTTGAAATTGCTCTTATTTTACCAATTCCAATATCTATAAATTCACCTTTATCTTTAACTTTTATATTTTCTTTTTTAATAATCTTACTTTTAGGGCTATTTTATGAATGAAAGAATGGGATTTTAAGATGATTATAGGTTGGAATTAATTTTAATTTGAATTGCAATCAACATTTTGTCTATTTAGACCCTTCCTAGTAAAGAAGTGTTTTCACATCCAGTTTCGACCTGGCCCCAGGTTTTCCCTTTACTTTAATAGTAGCTTGAGGCTTCTCATTGTTAATGAGATTATGAATTTAATTCCTATTAATAAGGAAATCAATTTAGGCTGCTAACCTAATAAAGCCCTTATGCTATTCCTTTGTTTTTGTAGTGTAATTACACATGTTCCTTTCATGAACAAAATAGAATTTCTCAAAAATACCTTCTTATCTTCAATAAGATGCTCTTCTTAAGCTAAATGAGATAAAAAAGTATAAGAGTTCCTCACCCTACTCTTGATAATAAAAATAATCATAAAGATTTAGAACGAAACACTTCTGACTTTATTCTTAGTATGAAGATAGAAGTAAACATTCCTTGGGGACCTATCTTTTCTCTCCAGGAACGATCCATAAAAAAAATCAAATCCCCTGAAAATATATTTTTAATAAGGTTATTTGAAGAAATTCTCTGTAAAAATCAAAGGGAACTTATAATTAAGCCTAACTTTTTTATAAAAGTTACTATTCATCATAAAAGGGAACTAATCCAAACTCCTAAAGCAACAAAGCACAATCCTAAAAATTTTTCCGTTCCTCTAATAATAATTAAACAAGGGGAAATTATTATTCATATTATTATAGCCCCTAATATAACCCCTATAAAAGATAATAAAAAAATAGACTTTGATATTAATCCTTTATTAAAGTTTATTCTTCCTGCCACCCCAAAATTGACTAAGGATATTCCTATTCACGCTAACCGTATCATATAGGAACCAGTTATTCCAAATGAGATTAATACAATAGCAATAATAAGTGCTATTAATCCTCCTTCTATAAACTTTTCCAGAATTATGTCCCTGGAATAAAATCCAGATATAAAAGGAAGACCAATTAAGGATAAACCTGAAATTCCAACTCCTATAAAGACTATAGGTATAAAAATTTTTAACCCCCCATAAAATCGTAAATCCTGTCTGATTTTTCTATGAATGAGAGCCCCCACACAAAGAAATATTATAGATTTAAAAAAAGCATGAATTAATAAATGAAAATATGAAATTATGAATAATCCTAAAGAACAAGAAAATATTATTACACCGATTTGGCTTAATGTTGATAAGGCCACAATTTTCTTAAAATCCATTTCTCAATTAGCAGATAGGCCACCTAATAATATGGTCCCCCCAGATAAAATTAATAAAATTAATATAAGCTCATTTCTTCTCTCAAGACGAATCATTAAATACACTCCTGCAGTTACTAAAGTAGAGGAATGAACTAATGCAGAAACTGGGGTTGGTGCCGCTATAGCAGCAGGAAGCCATGCCGAAAAAGGAACTTGAGCTCTTTTAGTAATACAGGCTAATATTAATAAAAAAAATAATAGGGCATTTATCTCTATAAAATTAAAACTTCAATCTCCTATTTTAACCAAAAGACCGATTGATAATAATAAACCAACATCCCCAATTCGGTTAGATAAAATAGTGATTATTCCAGCATTAAATGCTTTAAAATTTTGGTAATAAATTACTAGAACAAAAGATACTAGTCCTAATCCGTCTCACCCCAATAAAATAAAAATCACATTACCACTTAAAATTACCAAACACATAGATAAAACAAACAGTAATACTAAAACAATAAATCGCTTTTCATTTTCCCCTTCCATATACTCCATTCTGAACAGAAATACACATCCAGAAATAAAAAGAACACAAGATAAAAAAGATATCGACACTCAATCCAAAATTAACTCCATTTTAATATCAAATATGCCAAATTTGATAATATTATAATCTAATCATATAATTTTACTCCCCAAAAATATTTCCAAAGAAAAATATAAAAAAATAAAAGAGGAAACAAGTAAAATATTTCTTACTTTCAAATAAATTTTCTCTAATAAACTTCAGCACCACAATCTGATATTATAATTTAACTATAAAGAAACACCCACTCCAAAAAGATTTCTACTTTTAAAATCAATATTATTAGAGGTATACCATGCAGTAGAATAATATTATATTCCTTTACACTAATAGGCTTTAAGGGCTGATACAAAACTCCTTTCCCATGGTGAGAACACGAAAATATAAAGATTCTAAATATAGCTCTAAAGAAAGAAACTAATGCTAATCCAAAAATTAAATTATACCCTCATCTTAACAGACCTATTATAAATATTATCTCTCTTACTAAGTTTAAAGATGGAGGAGCCGATATGTTGATAGAACTAAAAATGAACCATCAAAAAGCTAAACTAGGAAACAAAATTAATATTCTTTTTAAAACTATTATTCTTCGGGAATGGAACCGTTCGTAAAATAAATTAACTAAAAAAAATAAACTAGACGAGCATACTCCATGTCCTAATATTATTATTAGACAACCATTTAAACCTAATTTTCTATATAATATTCTTCCTGATAGTATTAATCCTATATGAGCAACAGAAGAATAAGCAATTAAGGATTTTAAATCTCTCTGCCGAAAACAAATTAATCTTGTAAAAACTCCTCCTATTACTCCCAATCTAATCACATATCCTCTTCACCAACATAATTTTATTCAAATTATCGGAAGAATACGTAAAATTCCGTATCCCCCTAGTTTTAATAGAACACCAGCAAGAATTATTGATCCTTCAACAGGAGCCTCCACATGAGCCTTAGGAAGCCATAAATGAACCATAAATATAGGTAACTTTATTATAAAAGCTAATATAAAAATTAATCACCATTTAGTATCTCATCCTAAATTTAAAATATTAAGATATCTATAATTTAAAGAAAATTCTGAAACAAAAAGTAGTCCCAACAACAAAGGTAAAGAACCAAACACAGTGTAAAATAATATATAAATTCTAGCTTGAACTCGTTCCATTTGAACACCCATTCCTAAAATCAATAGAACAGTTGGGACAAGAACCGCCTCAAATGAAATATAAAATCCTAACAAATTCAAAAAAAGAAATCTTAATACTAAAAATAAAAGAATAAACATAAACAAAAACATCTTTTTGAATTGATTTTTAGCCGTAATCACTATTATTAAACTTAAAAAAAAAGATAGTATTATCAATAGATATCTTATCAAATCTCCTCCGACTAATATAGAAATTGTTCTAATAGAACTTTCATCTCATAATATCAAGTTAGAGATTATAAAGCCTACTATTAAACCAACCACCATTCTAAAAAAATTCTTTCTTATTAAAATTAAAGATACTGATAAAAAAATTTCTAACATTATTCTAACCCCCAGATATAAAAAATTATATCTATTCTATGGCTTCGTCTTAGTCCCACTAAAAGCCCAAGTCCTAATCTTCTTTCGCATACAATTAAAGAAAGAAAAATAAACAAAATAGAAGATTCATTAAATTCTTTCCCTACAATTATACCCAGTTCTAAAAAAACTCCTATTAATATAACTTCCAATCTTAATAATATACATAAAATATGATATCGTCACCATAATAATCTTATTAATCCTATTAAGACAATAAAACTTCCTAAAGTAAAATAGATAAGCTCTAATAGTTTAATTAAAATATTGATTTTGTAACTCAAAGATCCATTTTGGAGCTTCAGAAAAAGGCTATCCCTATCTTTAGTATCCAAAACTAATATTAATTTAACTATTTTCTGAGTTTCAAGAAATTACAATTTTTATAATCATAACTTTAATTTTATTTATTATATCTAATCACCCTTTTTTAATAATTTTATTGTTAATAATAATTACCTTATGAACTTCAATTTTAATCTACTACTCTCTTTTAACTTCTTGATTTTCTTATGTTCTCCTAATTATTTTATTAAGAGGAGTAATGATTATTTTTATGTATATAGCTACATTATCCCCCAATGAATCTTTTATATATAGATTTTTTCCATTAATCATTTTTCCAATAATAATCATTACTTATATTCCTAACCAATTTGTTAATACTCCTCAGCTATGATCCATGAAACAAGTTTCATCATATTTTTATCCTCTAACTATTATCATAGTAATATTTTTATTTATAGTAATGGTAGCTATTACAAAAATCACTTTTTGACAAAAAGGTCCTATATCATTATCATAACTGTTAATACGAAAAACCCATTTAATTATTAAGTTAACCAATTCAATATTAATTGATTTACCCACCCCATCTAACATTTCATATATGTGAAATTTTGGTTCACTTTTAGGAGTAATATTAGCAATTCAATTAATTTCAGGCGTAATATTAACAATACATTTTTCTCCAGCCATTACTTTATCTTTTGAGACTGTTGTTCATATTAGACAAAATGTTAATTACGGTTGATTTATCCGCTCACTCCATGCTAACGGAGCAAGATTCTTTTTTCTCCTTGTCTATTTACATATCGGACGAGGAATTTATTATGGAGGATACCGTAATATTATAGTTTGAAATATTGGAATTTTTATTTTTATAGTAATAATAATTACAGCATTTCTGGGGTATGTCCTCCCATGGGGACAAATATCATTTTGGGCTGCTACAGTAATTACTAACCTTTTATCTGCTATTCCTCTATTTGGAGAAATATTAGTTCAATGAATCTGAGGAGGATTCTCAGTTAGAAACCCAACTTTAACTCGATTTTTTGCCCTTCACTTTATTTTGCCCTTTGTCCTAGTCATCTTAGTAGTACTCCATCTTACATTTTTACATAATGAAGGGTCTAATAATCCTCTCGGTACGCCCAGAAATCTAGATAAATCCCCTTTTCATCCTTATTTTTCCAGAAAAGATATACTTGGTTTAATAATTATTACTTTAATCTTAGCCCCCTTTTCCTTGTACCTACCTTTTATTCTAAGAGATGCAGAAAATTTCATTCCAGCTAATCCCTTAGTTACCCCAATTCATATCCAACCAGAATGATATTTTCTATTTGCTTATGCTATTCTCCGCTCAATCCCAAATAAAATAGGAGGAGTCGTAGCATTATTTTCATCTTTATTAATCCTTTTCATCTTACCCATTACTTTACACCACAAATTTCAATCCATTAATTTTTACTCTTTGGGGAAAATTCTATTTTGAAGATTTATGAGCCTATTCATATTACTAACTTGAATGGGGGCTCAACCGGTTGAGCCCCCATTCAGAGTTCTAAGAATTCATCTGACATTAATATATTTTTTATTTTTTCCAATTTTCATAATATCTTTTAAATTTAGAGATCAAATAATTTAACTCTTTAGCCAATTTTGGCAATTGTTTTGAAAACAATTAATTTTAGGTCTCCTAAGAGTTTCAAGAAATATAGCACTCTAGTCTACAGTTAACCATAAGCACTACTAAGCACCCAGATAATATAAACTTTCAAGCTAATAACATTAACTTATCATAACGAAAACGTGGGAAACTTCCACGTACCCACAATACCAAAACTATTAATAACAATCTTAAAATTATAAAATTCAATTCAAATCTACCAAAAAATATAATAATTCTAAAAGTTCTAATTATTATAATTCTAGAATATTCGGACATAAAAATAATAGCAAATCCTCCTCCTATAAATTCAACATTAAATCCAGATACTAATTCAGACTCCCCTTCAGCAAAATCAAACGGGGTACGATTCAGCTCCGCTATACATACAATTAATCATATTGTTAACAAAATTAAATTTCCTAAAAAAAATCATAAAATTTCTTGATAAATTAAAATGTCAATCAATAAATAACTATTTCTAATTATTAATAATCCTAAAATAATAAATATAAATCTTACTTCATAAGAAATTATTTGTGCCACCCCTCGATAAGAGCCTAATAATGAAAATTTAGAATTTGACCCTCATCCAACTAATATTAAAGAAAAAATTCCCATTCCTGAACAAATAAAAAAAAATAAAATTCCATATTTTAAGTCCAAAACCCCATCTCTATAAGGTAACAAAATTCATAATAAAAGAGAAAGAGGAATTATTAATACTGGTCCTAAATAAAAATAGATTATATTAGAAGTTTCCAAAAAATAAAATTCTTTTCCGAATAATTTTACAGCATCTCTAAATGGTTGAAAAATCCCTAAAACTCCAACTTTATTAGGCCCTTTTCGACACTGAATATACCCTAAAACTTTTCGCTCTATCAAAGTAAAAAAAGCTACTCCAACTAAAACTATAATTAATAAAATAAAATTCTTAAGCATTTTATTACTGAAAGGTTGCCCATTAAAAGAACTTAAATCTTTCACATAAATTCTGTCATATCAGTTACTAAATAGATTACTATATTCATATTCTAAATATGATGCAATTTTCTGCCAATTTAGTTTGAATTAATTTTAAAATTTCAATTAAATTAATTATATTAAGGTCCTTTCGTACTGCTAACATTAACTTACCTTGAGGATAGAAACCGATCTGGCTCACGCCGATCTGAACTCAAATCATGTAAAGATTTAAAAGTCGAACAGACTTTCTTATTTTAACTGCTTCACTAAAAAGATACTTTAATTCAACATCGAGGTCTTAAACTTTTTTCTAAATATGAGCTTCAAAAAAAAATTAAGCTGTTATCCCTATAGTAACTTTATCTTTTCCTCAATCATATTGGGTCAACAAATTATACTTTATCAAATAAGATTTTCATCTTAAATTACCGCCCCAGTAAAATTATAAAATCAAGTTTAATAGGGTCTTATCGTCCCTCAAATTTATATCAGCCTTTTTACTAATTAATTAAATTCATTATATAACAAGAAGACAGCTTTTCCTTCGTCAAACCTTTCATTCTAGACTTAATTTAAAAGACAAATGATTATGCTACCTTAGCACAGTTAAAATACTGCGGCTATTTACATATGCATTGAGCAGGTCAGATTTTTTATAACATCAAAAAACCATGTTTTTGATAAACAGGCGAGAAAAATTTTTGCCTAATTCCTTTTTATTATAATTATTTTAGCTATTTTTTAATTTTAAATTTTATCTAAATTTTGTTTTACTACTTATATAAACATTAAATAGTTTCTTTTGGATTACAGATAGGTCTTCTTTTATATATCTATGTATTTTTATAAATTCAGTTATTAAACATATTAATCACTTTAAAATCTTTATTTTAAACTATTTAGTTAATAAAAAAAAAATATACTTATTTATAAGTTTCTATAATATTATTCATACCAAGGATTTTTCCACACAAAAAAGAACCAGATATCATTAAATTTGATTGGCATTTCACTTCTATCAAAAACTTAACAAATTTTTGTTACAACTAAATTTATTCTTATTAGATCATTTAAATTCGGGATTATAATATTTATTAATTTAAATAATTTACACCTGATACCAAAGGGACATTACCTTAATTTAATAATCTTTACCTTTCCTTCTCAGTGAACTTTTCTCTTCGAATCTTTAACCTTACCTGAGTTATTAATTTTTTATTAATAAATATCTAAATTTAGAATAGAATACCTTTAAAGGATTTTCTTAATGTAAGTAAGATGCTAATAGCTCTATTCTATCTAGAGGCACTTTCCAGTACCTCAACTATGTTACGACTTATCTCATATTATAATGAGAGTGACGGGCGATATGTACATTTTTAAAATCTACTTCAAAATAAAACACTATTTTATATTTACTTTTAAATCCTGTTTTATAAATACTTTTAAGTATTTAATCCATTTATATTTCAATAGTAGTTCACTAATACTTTAATATACGCTACACCTTGACCTGATTTTTGAACATTAATTTAAATAGAAAAATTCTATAAAAAATATCTAAACGGCGGTATATAAACTAAATTAAAGTAAAATTTAACGGGGGACATCGATTACACTACAAACTCCTCTAATCAGATTAAAAACCGCCAAACCATTTAGGTTTCAACTAAATTTACTACCTTTTAAGTCCAATTTTAATAGGGTATCTAATCCTAGTCATAAATTTTTGGGGCCTAATGACACAATAACTTTTATTTCATCAAAAATCAAATTTCACCTCCAAATTTAAAAGTTTCAAATCATTCGATCATTATCATAAATTTTATTTAACCCGCTTGTCTAACCGCGGCGGCTGGCACATATTTAGCCGGATATGTAGCTATTTCTTTGTTGGCAAACATGATCAAAATATTATTAAGTTTTGTTGGATTATTTAATCTAAATAACTGCTAGAATAAAATTAAAGTTATGTTTAAACTTTTAAGGATGACAAACATTTATGGTTTTATATATACTCCAAATCACATAACAATTTGGAGTTTATATAAAACCTACTTACATTTCTAAATAAAGATAGTGAAAAATAACATGATTAACAGTATAAAGATTTTGAAGAAATGTAAGCAATGGTTTAATATAAATATAATACTTGAATTTTCATAAAGTGAAAATTTATTTTTTACTTTTTCTTTATTTTTTACAATATATGCATACCTACGTGTCTAAATCTCATAATTAGCTGATTCAAAATAATTTGACGTGTTACTGCTATTTTAATTTAAATAGATAAATAAATATAAATAAATTTTATCAAAATTCTCTTTTTTCTATAAAGTAAGATGCCTGAAAAAGGAATATTCTGATAGAATAAATCATGGTTATCCTCTTACTTAGTATTAATGTCCCCATTATTTTAAGAATCAAAATCTTATGTTATAAAACTAAATACTATAAAAGTAAGCTAATTAAAGCTTGTGGGTTCATACCCCATTTATGGTTTTCCCTTTTATAGTTCATCCTAATCTTATCCTATTCATATTCTTTTTATTTTTTAGAGTAATAATAGCTATCAGCTCCTCCTCATGATTTATCATTTGGGCAAGCTTAGAAATTAATACAATTTCATTTATTTCACTAATTTATGAAAAAAATAATCAATTTTCCAGTGAATCCTCTTTCAAATATTTTTTTGTGCAAGCAATTTCTTCAATCATCCTTCTTTTCATTTCTCAACCAATATTAAACTTCAATTACAATTCTATTTTAATTACTTTAGCACTTTTATTAAAATTAGGAGCAGCCCCATTTCATTTATGATTTTTAACATTAATACGATTAAGAAATTGATTTTCATGTCTAATTCTCTCAACAATCCAAAAAATTATTCCGCTTTCCATTTTATTTTCTATTAAATCTAATCTAATCCAATTATTTACTATCATTTCCTCCGTTATAGGAGGGCTAGGGGGATTTAATCAAACTAATCTAAAAACCCTGATCGCATATTCATCAGTTGCCCATTTAGGGTGGATACTCAGTTCCTTATACTCTATCTTCTCAATTTGATTTTTTTATTGATCTTGTTATTTTATCATGTCTTTTACCATAATTATTACCATAAAGTCTAATTTAATTCTTTCCTTCAGAATAATACTTTCAATGAAATGGTCCAATCAACTTTTAATTTTATTTATATTTCTTTCTCTGGGAGGTTTACCTCCTTTATTTGGCTTTCTACCGAAATGATATTTATTAAATCATCTTATTTTATTTTCCCCAGTTATTACAGTAATTTTAATTTTAACTTCAATTATAAATCTATATTTTTATATTCGGATCTTTTATAACCCTATCATGATAATAATTCCAACATCAAAATTTAAAACCAATTTCTTATCCCTGTCTCTAATTATAATATTAATATCGTCATTAATTATTTTTACTTTACCTTTAATCCCCATTTTAAATTAAGATTTTAAGTTAATTTAAACTAGAGACCTTCAAAGCCTCAAATTATAAGTCTTAAACCATTAATTCTATAATTTTGCAAATTATAATTTTTTATAAACTAAATAGTCTAATAGGAGACTAAGTCTGTTATAGATTTACAATCTACCGTATTTACATTCCTA